ATTTAGTGACGTTTCTGATTGGCTGTCTTGGGTTTCTAATAAGTTGTTTAATAGTTGGCATGCTGAATTATACATTATGGGTTGGTTTAGATCGATCCTAACCGGATGAGTATGAATTTCTTCTATTTAATAGAATATTAAACCCTTAAGAAGATAAAAAGAATATTAAACCCTTAAGAAGATAAAATATGAAATCGTGTATTTGTATTTGCGTGAAATCACTGCGATTTTTTATACAACCGCTACAAGATCAACAATTCCATGAGCTTGGGCTTCTGTTGCTGACATAAAAATATCCCTTTCCAAGTCTTCGGATACAACCCATAAGGGCTTGCCTGTTCTTTGTACATAAACCCTTGTAAGGGTTTCGCGCAGTTTCAGTAGTTCTTCCGCTTCCAGGATAAATTCGCCCGTTTGTGCCTCATAAAAAGCGGCAATAGGTTGATGGATCATTACCCTGATGACATATATAATATAACATAATAAAAGGTTCCTCTATCTCGCACGGTGAGTCGAGGGGAAGAGATAAAGAATAAGAAAAAGATAGAATTGAACAACCGTACGGGCATTTTTTTTCGCATTGCATACGGCTCTCCAATGGAATTCGCATTTTTACCTTTCATCGAAGAAAGAGAAAATATGGGGTCTCTTATACCCAGATCGGTAAATGATCCAATTACCACCCTTCTTTTTTTCGGAGGAGTTAAAAAATACTATGATGGCCCCGTTGCTTTATATATTTATTTCGGCTGTTATTCAGCAATCCCAAAGTTTCTTTGTTTTTTTTTTTTCAAATAAAAAAAAAATAAAGAAAAAATAATCTTCTTTTTTTTTTTTTCGTACTCTTTCATACCATAAATATTGTTAATAACCTTCCGGTGTGAAAAAAGTTTGTGACGCTGAAATAGGCCTACGATAGGTAAGATAAAATTGGAAATACCCTTCCTTTATCTCATACTACTCTTTCGATACATAATCGAATATTTTGAAAAAAAAAAATACAATAAAGAATTTGCATATCGAATTCGAAGTGCCATGCTATTATTACTTAATATTAATAATTCATATGGTGAAGGCATAGTCTTCTTTTTTCTCTCAAATAAAAAACTCATTGGCGCTAAGCGTGAGGGAATGCTAGACGTTTGGTAATTTCTCCTCCGACCAGGATAAAAGATCCCATTGAGGCGGCCAATCCCATGCATATTGTCTGTACATCTGGTCGCACAAATTGCATAGTATCATAAATAGCTATTCCGGGTATTACCCATCCGCCAGGAGAGTTTATAAACAAATACAGATCCTCGGTATCATTCTCTATACTGAGATATACCATAAGACCAATAAGTTGATTCGAGATTTCGCTATCAACCTCTTGGCCTAAAAAAAGTAATCTTTCTCGATAAAGTCGGTTGATTAGGATAAAATTGTATCCCTTAGGAGCCGTACAGGCACCTTTTGATGCATACGGTTCAACAAAACTTGCGAAAAGAAATCAATGTGTAGACTCCAGCCCTATTTCTTTTTTCATAGCGGGCTCCTTATAACGAAGGGGCTTTTCTTCCCTTTTTCCAGAACGATGAGTTTGGTTGGTTTTCCTATAATATAATATAAAAAACAATTCACTAAACTTATCGAACTAACTTTTCATTGATGTATTTTTTCATCGAGATCCAATCCAAAAATCACGATGTCATTTTCTTGTTCCTGAATGGGCTTCTTCAATTTTTTTAGGTTTATGCTCTACTCCGAGTAAGGATCTGCCCGATTTTGATTTGCACATATAGGACAAATGACCCCAATACCACGTCTTTTTTGTTCAATTCATTTCTTTCATGTCTTCCGCTAAATATTCGACGTATTCATATTTATTCCATTTATTATTCGATTGATTAACAATTTGAGATCACTCCTATTTAAAATGAAAATCAATTTCGAAATCGAATCGTTTATGATATAAGTAATAATCAGAAATATATTACCAATTGGGTTTTTTTAAACGGAGCCTGGATACTTCATTTTATTGGTCCAGCCAAGCCGACCATAAATTATTTTAATTGCTAATATTAATCTGGATACCTCCTCTCACAAAATGGATCTAATTGCACTTCATTGCGCTTCACGCTACAAAATTTTGATAATTCAATCAATTTTTTTGGGGCGAAACAGAAGATATCTCGATCGAGGGAGAGAATGGGGAAATCCCATATGACCCAATATATCTGACAAGTCGCACTATACGTCAACCCAAGATGCATCTTCCTCTCCGGGACTTCGAAAAGGTACTTTTGGAACACCAATAGGCATAAAATGAAAGAAAAAAGAATTAAGTACTCTATTTCACTTTGATGTGGAAGCGTAATAATGGGCTTATTGTCTTAATAATATCGGCCTTTATCATATTTTATACATAGATTGAATAAGTTCAGAAAATAAAGGAAAACAGAATGAATAAAGGAAAATTATTACGAATAGGTCCTTTGAATGATGACCAAATATAGATGCATTCGCTCATAGAAAAGGGAATCAACCCCCATTGCGTATTGGTACTTATCGAGTATAGAATAGATCTGCTTCTCTTTTTTCCTACGAACCAAACTGTTCCATTATTACTAAAAGAATAGAACAAATATTAATCCTTTTTCCGAGATAATCCACTGAAAAAAAGGGGGGTCCATAGCATAGTTTTTTTTCAATGCAATAAAGTTACAGAGTGTCTATTTTTTGTTGATAAAGGGGTATTCCCATGGGTTTGCCTTGGTATCGTGTTCATACCGTCGTATTGAATGATCCCGGTCGTTTGCTTTCTGTCCATATAATGCACACAGCTCTGGTTGCTGGTTGGGCCGGTTCAATGGCTCTATATGAATTAGCAGTTTTTGATCCCTCCGACCCCGTTCTTGATCCAATGTGGAGACAAGGTATGTTCGTTATACCCTTCATGACTCGTTTAGGAATAACCAATTCATGGGGCGGTTGGAGTATTACAGGAGGGACGATAACGAATCCGGGTATTTGGAGTTACGAAGGTGTAGCCGGGGCACATATTGTGTTTTCTGGCTTGTGCTTCTTGGCAGCTATTTGGCATTGGGTGTATTGGGATCTCGAAATATTTGGTGATGAACGTACAGGAAAACCTTCTTTGGATTTGCCTAAGATCTTTGGAATTCATTTATTTCTGTCAGGAGTAGCTTGCTTTGGTTTTGGCGCATTTCATGTAACAGGATTGTATGGTCCTGGAATATGGGTGTCCGACCCTTATGGACTAACTGGAAAGGTACAAGCTGTAAATCCAGCGTGGGGTGTGGAAGGTTTTGATCCTTTTGTTCCAGGAGGAATAGCCTCTCATCATATTGCAGCAGGGACATTGGGCATCTTAGCAGGCTTATTCCATCTTAGTGTCCGCCCGCCCCAACGGCTATACAAAGGATTACGTATGGGCAATATTGAAACCGTTCTTTCCAGCAGCATCGCTGCTGTCTTTTTTGCAGCTTTTGTTGTTGCTGGAACTATGTGGTATGGTTCAGCAACTACCCCCATCGAATTATTTGGTCCCACCCGTTATCAATGGGATCAGGGATACTTTCAGCAAGAAATATATCGAAGAGTTAGTGCTGGACTAGCCGAAAATCAAAGTTTATCAGAAGCTTGGTCTAAAATTCCTGAAAAATTAGCTTTTTATGATTACATCGGAAATAATCCGGCGAAAGGGGGATTATTCAGAGCGGGTTCAATGGATAACGGGGATGGAATAGCAGTCGGGTGGTTAGGACACCCTATCTTTAGAGATAAAGAAGGGCGTGAACTTTTTGTACGTCGTATGCCTACTTTTTTTGAAACATTTCCAGTTGTTTTGGTAGACGGGGATGGAATTGTTAGAGCCGATGTTCCTTTTAGAAGGGCAGAATCGAAGTATAGTGTCGAACAAGTAGGTGTAACTGTTGAGTTCTATGGTGGCGAACTGAATGGAGTGAGTTATAGTGATCCTGCTACTGTGAAAAAATATGCTAGACGTGCTCAATTGGGTGAAATTTTTGAATTAGATCGTGCTACTTTGAAATCCGATGGTGTTTTTCGTAGCAGTCCAAGGGGTTGGTTTACTTTTGGACATGCTTCGTTTGCTCTGCTCTTCTTCTTCGGACACATTTGGCATGGTGCTAGAACCTTGTTCAGAGATGTTTTTGCTGGTATTGACCCAGATTTGGATGCTCAAGTGGAATTTGGAGCATTCCAAAAACTTGGAGATCCAACGACAAGAAGACAAATAGTCTGATGCAACATTGCTCTGTTATTTTTCGCTTCTCGCTTCTATTTTCTGTTTGTGATTTTACATAAGGTACTGGAGAAATCTGGATTTAAATCGCCACCTTTTCTTTGATTCTTCTTTTTTCTTTAATCCGGGAGATAATCCCAAATAAATAGGTATGGAAGCTATAATTGTAAACCACGATCGAATTTATGGAAGCATTGGTTTATACATTCCTCTTAGTCTCGACTCTAGGGATCATTTTTTTCGCTATCTTTTTTCGAGAACCGCCTAAAGTTCCAACTAAAAAAATCAAATGATTTTTCATTATCTCAATTGAAGTCATTATCTCAATTGAAGTAATGGGCCTCCCAATATTGGGAGGCCCATTACTTCAACTAGTCCCCGTGTTCCTCGAATGGATCTCTTAGTTGTTGAGAGGGTTGCCCAAAAGCAGTATATAAGGCATACCCAGTAAAACTTACAAGTAAACCAGATATAGAGATGGCGACTAGGGTTGCTGTTTCCATTCTTATATAATTTCAAGACCATAATGGATCTATGATAAGATCGTTTATTTACAACGAAATGGTATACAAAGTCAACAGATCTCAATGAATACAAAATAGGATTTATGGCTGCACAAACTGTTGAGGGTAGTTCTAGATCGGGTCCAAGACGAACTGCTGTAGGGAATTTATTGAAACCATTGAATTCGGAATATGGTAAAGTAGCTCCTGGATGGGGAACTACTCCTTTGATGGGTGTCGCAATGGCTCTATTTGCGATATTCCTATCTATTATTTTGGAGATTTATAATTCTTCCGTTTTACTGGACGGAATTTCACTGAATTAGATTTACAAGAACCACAAAATCCTAGCTTTTAAATACAAAAAGTGAACCTTTTAGGTCTCGGATTTTGATTTTAGCTCATTTTTTTTGGTAGTTCGACCGCGGAATTTTTTTGTTTCTGTATTTCCGGAATATGAGTGTGTGACTTGTTATAATTGATCCTATTGATAGTACAGAGAATGGGTCTGTCGTCTTGATAGAGATGGTTTTACCCCGTCGGATATTCATTCTAGTATCTGGAGCACGGAATATATGAAATAGGTCACGAAGTATTCGAACTATGATTCATACTTAATATTCAGACCGCGCGGCCGGATTCCACAAATTTTTCCAAAGAAAAAGTTCTAAATTGAAAGATTTTTCTTCTTTCAAATTCCCATTTCTGCTTTGATTTTGCTCAAAGGACAAAGGTTTCTTTGTATTTTTAGTCATTCTATCTATTCTCTTCGTTGAATAAATGATGATCCAACGGTTCTTACTCGGGGAATCTTTGGACTTAGTTTGAAGGTTTTTTTGAATCATCGTGGTTCTAGTATGAATCTGAGGTTTCAATTGATTCATAGGGTCTTAACAAGAAAATTCCTATCAATAATAAAGAAAACAAAAGTAAAACTGCATTACATACAAATCAAAATAACAAATCAAAGAAAAAGAAATAGGTAAATAGAAGATTCAAAAGGCCTGTAACGATCAACATAAAGACAAGCGAGCCGACTTGATTTTTTGGCATTCTAATTATAACCACAAAGAAGAGCTTTCTGATTTTTACTCTTTCGTATCTTTAGATAAGAGTGAATCAGAAGATTAAGAAGTTTCCAATTTTCTATTCCATACCTTTTTCAACCAGTATTTGGGTGTTTTTGTTTGAGCTGTACGAGATGAAATTCTCATATACGGTTCTCGGAGGGGGAGTCTCCTTGGTTTACCTATCTCAATAAAGTTTACGATTGGTTCGAAGAACGTCTCGAGATTCAGGCGATTGCAGATGATATAACTAGTAAATATGTTCCTCCTCATGTCAACATATTTTATTGTCTAGGAGGAATTACGCTTACTTGTTTTTTAGTACAAGTAGCTACAGGCTTTGCTATGACTTTTTACTACCGTCCGACCGTTACTGAGGCTTTTGCTTCTGTTCAATACATAATGACGGAAGCTAACTTTGGTTGGTTAATCCGATCAGTTCATCGATGGTCGGCAAGTATGATGGTCCTAATGATAATCCTGCACGTATTTCGTGTGTATCTCACTGGTGGTTTTAAAAAACCTCGCGAATTGACTTGGGTTACAGGTGTGGTTCTGGCTGTATTGACCGCATCTTTTGGTGTAACAGGTTATTCTTTACCTTGGGACCAAATTGGGTATTGGGCAGTCAAAATTGTAACAGGTGTACCGGAAGCGATTCCGGTAATAGGATCGCCTTTAGTAGAGTTATTACGCGGAAGTGCTAGTGTGGGACAGTCCACCTTGACTCGTTTTTATAGTTTGCACACTTTTGTATTACCTCTTCTTACTGCCGTATTTATGTTAATGCATTTTCTAATGATACGTAAGCAAGGTATTTCTGGTCCTTTATAAAGAATATAGATCATAGAGATTTGTAATCAATCATTTATCTTATTACTTGGGGGAGGAACAATAATATTTCATTGCTACAAATATGGATTATTGACAAAGAATAAGACATGTATTTGGAAATTTTCCCTCAACTCCACAATATTGTATTATTTATTTGACATGAACGACTAGTTGAAGGGAATTCTCCGAAGATAAAATGGATTATGGGAGTGTGTGACTTGAACTATTGATTGGGCCGTGCAGAAATATGCTTTTATCTGCTACATTGGAATTCACAACCAAATGTGTCTTTGTTCCAACCGCCGCCCCATAGAGAGGATAGGGATAGGCTGGTTCGCTTGAAGAGAATCCTTTCTATGATCAGACCCAAGCATGCCGTGCATGAACAGGCTCCGTAAGATCCAGTAGAATAAGTGATGTGTCATAATCCAGATTCTCTTTTAACTATTTTACTTACTTAATAGTATAGAAATGCATTCATTTCTTCTGCATCGATGCGATTTATGATACTATCGGAGTGAACCAAGGGATCTAAAGAAGAGCAGCGGCTAGACTGTATTAGTAACAAGTAAACCCTTTGTAGGCGAAAAATAAAAATCTCATTTCGATCGATTTTTTTTTTGAATAAGTGTGAATCGCAAGGGCTGAGACGACCCAGAAAGCTCTTGATCATGATCAATTTTGTAAGCCTACTTGGGTATTGAGCATTTACCTGTAAGAACTGAATTCCTTGCAATGGATAGTTGCAACTTCGTAAAATGGAATCCGGTAATCTTACATATAGAATCATTCATATATGTGTGGATATGGCTAAATATAGATTTTC